ATTACAATTCTTAATTATAATTAGTATAAATATAAAAAATGATATTTTAAAAAACTAATAAAAAACTAATAACAGGTACAAATAGTAAATCGAGGTACCCATTTTATGACAACTTTCAACTTTCCCTCTATTTTGGTGCCTTTAGTAGGCCTAGTATTTCCGGCAATTGCAATGGCTTCTTTATTTCTTCATGTTCAAAAAAACAAGATTGTTTAGATCTAAGGAGACCCAATCCAATCTTATCCGTTTTTTTTTTTTGAAACTTACACTTGTAGCATAACACAGATATTTAGTTCGGGAAATGTGGTATAACATGTGATTTCCGCCGAACAGAAAGGAAAAAGCTCTTATGCCTGCAGAAAATGATCTATGGGTAAATGAATTCTAGCTAGTTTCAAATAGATCAGGATCGTCAGATGCCTAAAATGTAAAGTTGGTCGATCTATATGTATATCAATATGTATATTGGGATTATATGAAGAGTATGTTATTATTTTAGATCTAACCAATTTGATGAATTACTCCTAAAGGTTCACATCAAACTAGTGCTAGTTCACATCAAACTAGTGCTAGTTGATGAGAATTCCTTCGGAAAGAAAAAAAGTAAAAACCATTTGGGGTATTTTCTCAATTCCAATAAAATGCAATCGGATCAAGTATGAATTGGCGATCAGAACATATATGGATAGAACTTATAACGGGGTCTCGAAAACTAAGTAATTTTTGCTGGGCCCTTATCGTTTTTTTAGGTTCATTAGGATTCTTATTGGTTGGAATTTCCAGTTATCTTGGTAGAAATTTGCTACCTTTTGTTCCGTCTCAGGAAATCATTTTTTTTCCACAAGGGATCGTGATGTCTTTCTACGGGATCGCGGGTCTTTTTATTAGTTCCTATTTGTGGTGCACAATTTCCTGGAATGTAGGTAGTGGTTATGATCGATTCGATAGAAAGAAAGGAATAGTATGTATTTTTCGTTGGGGATTTCCTGGAAAAAACCGTCGCATATTCCTCCGATTCCGCATAAAAGATATTCAATCCGTTAGAATAGAAGTTAAAGAGGGTATTTATGCTCGTCGTGTCCTTTATATGGACATCAGAGGCCGGGGGGCTATTCCGTTGACTCGCACTGATGAGAATTTGACTCCACGAGAAATTGAACAAAAAGCCGCGGAATTGGCCTATTTCTTGCGCGTACCAATTGAAGTCTTTTAAAAGGAACTGGGCTGAAGAACGAATGCTTTCTCAGCAGGAGGGAAAAAATACAAGAATCCTGCTTTTTCTATAACATAACTTAACTGAAGTTTCGTCAGAACGTTCAGTCGAGCCAAAGCCGACGTATATGGAACAACCATAAAACAAAACTCTTTTTTTGTTAAGTTTCATATTTGTTGGAAGTGATACTTTAGATGCGGATAAATCATATCTTGTAAATTAGTTCCTTTTTGTCAATCGACCTTTTTTTATCCTTTCGTTTGTGTTCCTTACTAACCAATAATGGGGTTTCTTAATAATGATAACTGGCCCATTTCTGTCTTGTTTTGCCGCTTATTTGTTTGATCATGACAATATCTTTCTCTCAATTATTCTATTCTTGGCTATGGGGAATCATTGGAATTTTTTCGAAATAGGAGTTCTTTCGTCTCAAAATCTCAATAATATTCATTTCTTAAAGTACTTCTTTCGATCATTCATCGAAAAGAGACACTTGGTCGGAATTTGATGAATTGAGATATCTGGAAACAATATTTTGGATTATTTCTTGATTCAAATTCGAAGTGGAGTCATAGTCTATTTCTGTATTGTTTCTAGATTCAAACAAAATTACAACTAAAATAGATTCATAGGTTTGATACCTTGTCTAGAACTCATGTTTGAAAGAAATATTCGATCACATAGAGTCAGTGGGTTAATTCAAAATTCACAGGTGAAAAATGGCAAAAAAGAAAACATTCACTCCTCTTTTGTATCTTGCATCTATAATATTTTTGCCCTGGTGGATTTCTCTCTCATTTACTAAAAGCATGGAATCTTGGGTTACAAATTGGTCAAATACTGGTCAATCCGCAATTTTTTTGAATGATATTCAAGAAAAAAGTATTCTAGAAAAGTTCATAGAATTAGAGGAAATCCTCTTCTTGGACGAAATAATTAAGGAATACTCGGAGACAGATCTACAAAAGCTTTCTATAGCAATTCACAAAGAAACGATCCAATTAATCAAGATACACAACGAGGATCGTATCCATACGATTTTGCACTTCTCGACAAATATAATCTGTTTTGGTATTCTAAGCGGTTATTCAATTTTAGGTAATGAAGAACTTGTTATTCTTAACTCTTGGACTCAGGAATTCCTATATAACTTAAGTGATACAGTAAAAGCTTTTTCGATTCTTTTATTAACCGATTTATGTATCGGATTTCATTCACCCCACGGTTGGGAACTAATGATTGGTTCTGTCTACAAAGATTTTGGATTTGTTCATAATGATCAAATTATATCTGGTCTTGTTTCCACCTTTCCAGTTATCCTCGATACTATTTTTAAATATTGGATTTTCCGTTATTTAAATCGTGTATCTCCGTCACTTGTAGTTATTTATCATTCAATGAATGATTGATAAATGATCCACCAATATTAATTTAATCCAATTAGAATGTTTCTTTCTTTGTAGTTCTACATAAGCATTAAAAACTTTCTATCCGGGGGATTTTCATACTTTTCATACTATAGTATTCCAGTAAAATGATTCCAATAAATAGCAGAATCGTGGATAGGGAACTATACTAGCGACCTACCCAATTTATTGTAGAAATTTTCGGATCAATGATTAGACCATGCAAACTAGAAATAATTTTTCTTGGATAAAGGAACAGATTACTCGATCTATTTCCGTATCGCTTATGATATATATCATAACTCGGACATCCATTTCAAGTGCATATCCCATTTTTGCGCAGCAGGGTTATGAAAATCCACGAGAAGCAACTGGGCGTATTGTATGTGCCAATTGCCATTTAGCTAATAAGCCCGTGGATATTGAGGTTCCACAAGCGGTACTTCCTGATACTGTATTTGAAGCAGTTGTTCGAATTCCTTATGATAAGCAAGTGAAACAAGTTCTTGCTAATGGTAAGAAGGGGGGTTTGAATGTAGGGGCTGTTCTTATTTTACCAGAGGGGTTTGAATTAGCTCCTTCCGATCGTATTTCTCCCGAGATGAAAGAAAAGATAGGCAATTTGTCTTTTCAGAGCTATCGCCCTAATCAAAAAAATATTCTTGTGATAGGGCCTGTCCCTGGTCAGAAATATAGTGAAATTGCCTTTCCTATTCTTTCCCCCGACCCCGCTACTAAGAAAGATGTTCACTTCTTAAAATATCCTATATACGTAGGTGGCAATAGGGGAAGGGGTCAGATTTATCCTGACGGAAGCAAGAGTAACAATACAGTTTATAATGCTACAGGAGCGGGTATAGTAAGTAAAATCATACGAAAAGAAAAAGGGGGATATGAAATAACCATAACAGATCCATCGGATGGACGTCAAGTGGTTGATATTATCCCTCCAGGACCAGAACTCCTTGTTTCAGAGGGTGAATCCATCAAATTTGATCAACCATTAACAAGTAATCCTAATGTGGGTGGATTTGGTCAGGGAGATGCAGAAATAGTACTTCAAGATCCATTACGTGTCCAAGGTCTTTTGTTCTTCTTGGCATCTGTTATTTTGGCACAAATCTTTTTGGTTCTTAAAAAGAAACAGTTCGAGAAAGTTCAATTGGCCGAAATGAATTTCTAGACTCGTGGATTTATCGACATCAGGTTCGTAAAAAGAACCAAATTATTGTTGTCAATTATGTATGATAAAAAAACAAAAAAATGAAATTCTGAAAAACCTTTTATTTACTTGCTTTTTTTCTATGAGCTTTCGGGAATCCCTTGTACCGTATTACTAGTCATAATAGGTAGATTTTTGTTTGAAGAGGACTATTTTATTTGACTTTATGACTTTACCATTTCTTTCTTTGTTTTTTTAGCCAAATTGAACCAAATTGAATTAGTACGACTATATTACTATTGCCAGATTTCAATGTCATAAAATGTATCAATTTTATTCTATTTCAAATAGAATAAAATTGGGATAGATATTAGCATAAGTAAGGCATAAGTAAGCGGGTAATAAAACAAACTAGAGTTGCGGGGAACAAATAAGACTAGGAGGCATTATTCGTCCTTCTAGTCTTCGACACAAGAAAGGGGTGTAGAAAATTCCTTTTCTTGTGTCGAAAGAGTAATGATTTTTGATCCTGTTCGTCTAAAACTCCTAGTCTTGGTTTCGCTTTTCCAGATGTATCAGAACTTTTTTTTTTTTTTTCGATTTATTACGTAGAATTTTCTTACGTACAATAAAGTAGTGGACAAACAAAAAAAAGGGGGGAATCTCATTTTATTGATTAAATAGAACTTATTCAATGAACTTATAAAAAATTTCCATTTTTCTGAGATATTAAAATAAATAGGTAAATAGAGTATGGAAAGTATTTGTACGATATCAAATCTACAGAAATATATATATATAATCCAGGAAATTGAGTGATTCCCCCTTTCTTCTAACTTGGAAAATACTCATTGATACTATCAAGATCAAGGAACAGGTGTTCTGAATCAATCAATGAAGTTTATTTTTCAAAAGTATCATCAGAAAAAATAGAATGGAGTTTTTTGAAACGGCAGAAAAGAAGTCCACTTTGTTTTTTAGACGAAAAAAAAGACTATGATTCTTAAGAACCCAACGGGCCCTTTCCCCTCGAATCATACAAACAAAGAAGGGAGTCCCGTTGAGTTCCTACGCTTTCATGTCTAGAAATCAATTCATCCGATTACTACAGGGATGAACCTAATCCAGAATATGAACCATAAAAGAAAATACCTATTAAACCGAGCACAAGAATACCAGTTACAGTACCTATTATCCAAAGAGGAATCCTTCCAGTAGT